ATGATTGAAAGCTGCTTATTTAACAAACTAACTTCGTTTGCGTGGGTGGCGTGTGGGCTGGGGACAAACTGCTTTAGTTGCCCTGGTTCTGCTCGTTCATCCCCTTCGTTTTCTCGGCTTGTACGTTTTGCAACTGGACAATCCTTGGGTTTTCTGTCTTCTTGGCCTCTCTTCGCACTATGCCATCATTTTGTTGTATGGTATTGTGTGGATAAAGTATACCCTTATAGGGTATTCCGTAAGTATGCTCTCCTCGGTGACGATATCGTCATTGCGGATCCACGTGTGGCTGATGTCTATCAAAGTGTGATTAACGCACTTGGTGTCAAGATTTCTTTACCGAAGTCTTTGATATCGGACATTGGTGGCTGCGAATTCGCTAAGCGAATTCGTATATGCGACCGTGATTTGATTTGTCGCCCGTTAGTGTGAAAATGCTTCGTGCGGCACGTCATGCTGTTGCATGGATGTCAGTGTGTAAGTCAGTAGGAGTCAGCTCTCTGTAAGTCTCTCTTAGACTTCGGGGGGCGGGCTATAGAAGGTATTCTTCTCGCCCGGAGAACTTTTCTCCTTACTACTCAAGACATTGGTTTCGCCATGTCCTGGTAGCCTTCTCTCCTAGTGGTATAAGACCCATACTGTTTGAATTTTAGCTAGGATATCCGTAAGGTTTCTTAGCCTCCCCTTATCAAATGGGTATGATTCGCGGTATGTTATTGGAATCGTGTCGTCCGATTGGGATTTTGCTACCCGTCTGTGTAGCGATCTTCAGTCTAAGTTAGATGAAGACACGCTTCTCTTACTTGAGCAGTCTATGGTTCGCCATTGGCTTGAAGCCATGCTTGAGTATGAAATGTGGTTCGTAAGAGCTTGTACGGATTACTCGATTACTGCGTCTGACTTGCTAGACCCTCCGTCCTGATCGGAAAGACCCACTGCATAAGTTCTTCAAGTACGGTTGGATGTTTAGGTCTTATGACCTTATAAGACAACGTGAGGCTCCACTACCCCTTCTGGAGTTTGTAGTACGTTCTAGTGTAGACGTGGTTCAGTGTACTCTTGGATGAGACCGTGTGAGTGGTTTCATACGGTAAGTTCAAAGGTGGCCACAAGTGAGAGATCACTTGGGTCAGTCATATAAGACTCTTTGTTCAGCACGTGGTGAAATATTGGGGGATTCCAGAAACTATCGTGAGCGATAGGGATCCTCGCTTCATGGGGCGGTTTTGGACGGAAGTCTTCAAGCTCTTGGGGTCAGAGTTGCACTTCTCTACGAGCTTCCATCCACAGACAGACGGCCAGACCGAGCGCGTCAATGCCTTGCTGGAGGAGTACTTGAGGCACTTCGTCAGTGCCAACCAGAAGGATTGGGTCCGACTTCTGGATGTGGCACAGTTTTGCTATAACTTGCAAAGAAGTGAGGCGTCGGGGCATAGTCCGTTCGAGCTAGCAACGGGGCAACACCCTTTGTCACCTCACACCATAGCAAGGGGCTACACGGGGAGCAGTCCGACGGCGTATCGGTTTGCTAGAGATTGGCAGGAGCGAACCGACATCGCAGGGGCATTCTTGGTCCCTAGCCCACCCACCGCCAAAAGAATGAAGAAATGGGCCGATGAGAAGAGGCGACCTTTGAAGTTCAAGGAAGGGGACAAAGTCATGGTGAAGGTACTACCCCATCAGTTCCAAGTGTTTCGCAAAGTGCACAAGGGGCTAGTACGACGATATGAGAGTCCTTTTCCGGTAGTAAAGAAGGAAAGCTACACTGGGATTTGATTAAATGTCGAGGAATGTAGTTGCTCGAGTTTTCGAACTCCTAAAAAGGTATTTGGATCTGGAAAGGTATGAAGCAGCCTCTGAAAGCGAATCAGTACCCGCTGTCTTAGCAACCCCAACAAGGAACTCAGTAGGAAACTCCTTAGTTACCCCTGGTAGAGGAATCAAGGTCTTTCCGTGATAAAAGGACACGGGAATTAAGTAGCTTGAGTTTGGGAAAGGAACGAAGAAGTAGCTCTTAGCTGTCCCCAGACGTAAAACTCTTTTCCAACCCTTTCTCTTGCCAAAACATCCCTTATCTTTTCGGCTAGAGCACCTGATCGCAAATCACTAGCCGGGGAACTAAGTAGCTCTACAATCTGTCAAGTCAAGGAAGGTAGTAGATCACAAGTTTGGAGCTGAAATTCGATGTCTTGAACTGCTTTTGGATCTGAGAAAGGAGCGAAGTAGTTCGACCAAACTAAAAGGAAAAGAACGATGTTGCTCGGGTGAGGAAGTCTATGGTCTCGGTTGCTGCTTTTCCCATAGAGTACTAAACTTATCTTCAAGCTTTACCTTATTCTGATCATCGTTCAGAGGGTCCTAAAAGACTAGATCACTAAGGGAATAGGCTTCGCTCCTCTCACTATACTCAGCTCGTAAAACTCGCTCCTTTCCTTTTTCAGTCCCGTAAGGATATCTTTTTATTCTATTTTGCGGAAACGACAGAAAGTCTCTGTTTATTTCGACAGCAGCTCCAAGGTCTCGCTAATTGCCGCGGGAAAGTCCTTAACTACACCCAGGCTCTCTTGGAACGAAGCAGCGAGTAACTCTTCTCCTAGATTAGATACCCCTTGATCTCTAAGAACTCGTCAAGTCCGAGAAGATCTATTATTAGTAGGTTCGCAGCAGCAACCCAGGTTTGCGAATCAGTAGCAGGCCGGTTGATCGGCATCTCTTTGTTGCAGGTATTTCTCGGCGAAGCGCTCCAATATTCGCAATTAGCGAAGGAAGCAATTGATCTTTTCACTTGTGAGAGAAATATCGTATCTAAAGATGTTCCCGGTCCCGAATCAATAGCAGTAGGAAAGTCTTAGCTACGGGTTCGTAGTTGGCCGGTTGATCTCTTTGCAGCTGGAACGAAGCAGGACTCGAAAAAGTGTCATTGTTGTGGTAGCGGAATGCGATGCGTCAAGTCAAGGTAAAGTCCGAGGCTTCGCCGATTGAGAAGGACGTTCATTCACGAAGACACTTTTTTCTGCGGATAGCTCCATTTCTGCTTTCAAACAGCTTTTTCTTCTTTTAGCTTGAGAATCCGTAACTATGCCCCCCATCTCTTGCAAGAGGAGACTTTCCCTACCCACGAGACTACCTACCCGATAGATACCTCCTATCTACGCTCCACAAAAAGTATGAAACGGAAGCGACGTCTTGAGCTGAAACGATAGGGGTAGGAAGCCCGGAAAGGGCGGTAGTCATTACAAGCAGCTACGCGAGTACGGCCGCTGACCGAGGATGATCCGGTTTCCTTCAGTTCTCGTCGTTCTTCCTCAATCGCGTGCTTAGGTAGATTTTTTCTGTCTGCTTGCAAGGCTTTGCCCAATCTCTTAAGAAGAAAGCAGGAGAACCGCCGAGAGAACTTTACCAATTCAATTCATTACTCCTACTACTAATATAGAAGAAGATCTATTAACGCGCATGGCTACCTATATAACAGGGGGCCTCTGACCTCTGTCTCACAACCGAAAATAGAACCTGTAGCTTCATGCCCAGACCTGAACTGAACTACTACTGGCTTAGCTGCCTAGCTACTAATAACTTGGAACCCGACAAGAACTGATTGGACCACTGGCCAGACAGAACGAGGAGATAAGGAATACAATACATCAAGACCGAAAACAAGATTACCGGGATAGGGTGATAGATATAAGGTAACAGCCTACTTTCTTGGAATGCTTGCTGCTATGTGGCTTTAGGCAAGCCCATCAAAAGAAGCCTGTTTAAAGTAAAGTCCTTAGATACGTAATGGGGTGTCATAATAAGGAGGAACTAGGTATGGGGTCTACTAGTCATAGGTTGATATGCTGTTAGTATGGAAGCCACTATGAGTATATATCCAGGTATGCTTCTAGATAAGGAACTGAACCTCACGCCATAAACGGAATCCCTATCAGGCATAATCTACTGGGTCGGAAAGCCATCACTTGTCTCTGAAGGTATGCTACTACCACTTCTACCGCTTCTGGATCAACAACTGACTCAACCGTATCTACGTACCAGTCCTTTCTTTATTTAAAATTTAAAAAAGGTTATGCCGGTACTGATGCTACCACTGGTGCTTTGCCTCCCCTACTGAAGCCACTACTCGTGCGAGTTAATCCATAATGAAAGCACGAGTGCTAAAGAATTTGCCGCTAGCTCTATAAATGATGCTATAGGTTACAGATCTAGTACGATATGCCGCTACCCCTATAACGTAAGGGCTTTGAAGCCCCTTTTCTCCTGTCTAAGCTCAGGTGCACTTAAAGGACTGTTGCTTCCTCTTATGCTTCCGCTGACGACGGCGGATCTTGACTCAACTACACGGGGGCCTTGGCTTTCTCTTTCACAGGTCCGGTCAAGGAACCTCCTTCCGTTAGTTAAGGAGTGCTCCTTTATTCGTTATCTTTGATTCCGAGTGTGTAAGAAGCTCTTTCCTAGGACATCGCTGCAATCATTTCATAGATGTATCTATTTCTTTGAGTGTAGTATGTCTGGCAGGAGCCCTGAATGTCTCTCTTGTAGCTGGTGTATTCCGTTGTACTGGTAGTCTTTCTTTCTGCTCTATGACCTATTAGGAGGATGCTTTAAGCAATCTCTTCTCAAAGGGATTAGGTAAAATAGGCGGAGACATTCGGTCAGTACTTAGCTCTTTCATCTTTCCTTTTATAGTCGAGCTTCTAAAGCTGTCATGTAAGAAACCAAAGAGGATTGCTACCGAGAAAGCTCCTAGCTAGAGAGCTCCTAGCGGTCAGAATTCAATCTTTGGAAAGTCGTTGCCTCTTAGTAGCTAAGGTGAAGCCTGGGACTTTGAAAGCACTTTCTTCATCTGCTCCATCTATTTACTTAGCTGACAATCGTATAGTATAGAGTGTGATACCGGAAGCAGACTCCCATCTATAGTAAAAGAGAAGAAAGTCAGGCGGACACTGGCAGCTGCAAGTCAGTCGGTTGGCTTCCGGTACTAGAGCAGTCGCTCTTTCTTTCGCCAGCGAGCGGAGAAGACCATAGGCCATAAACGAACTGGAGAGGCTGAAAGATGGCGGGGGGATTGGTGGTTGGTCGAGGCGCCTGGGTAAGCGACACAATCTTACCTAGTGAAGGGGAAGTACGGAGGGACAGGGGCTATGAAAGCATTCTTGGGGAACTAAGTGACTCTTTGCCCTATGGTAGTAGGTACTCTTCACGGGGTGTAGTCTGCGGGCGTAAGCGGTAACTAGACCTCACAGGAACGAGTTACATACTTGGTTAGAGAGGTTGAGCGGAGCTGAAGACGCTAACAGGGCATAAGATTTTCTGCAATAGGCTTAGAGGGTGGACGGAGTGAGGGCAAGGTAGGACTGCCCTTTTTCGGTGGGAAAAAAGACAAGATAGGATCTTGAAATTGAAATGAAACTCTTTTCCTTATATAAGTCAATGCTAAATCTATCTTACCTACGCTACGTCAGAAAGAGACCTTTGGAACTACGCTCAATCACTCAGTCGAAGCAGTAGCTAGTAGGGAGGGTGCCTTTGGAACGTAGCAGAGAAAGGGCTTGGATAACTCTTTAGATAGTCCGAGAGGCGGGGTTGGAGATAGGGTTTCTCACTTTGATTACTTACTGGGCAAACTGACTTCTGGGGCTAGGCAGAGATAGGATCGATCAGTACACTAAGAGCTCGTGTCGAAATCGTCCGAGGATGGACGTAGTTAGTGAGGGCTTGGAACTAGCTCCATTTGACAGCAGGAGAGATGCCACAAGACAAGCTTCTGTACCAATGGTCTTCTCTGCTCTCCGAGGCATTTCCTTAGTGCTTCAGTTGGTCTTTCTGTCTTTTTGCTCTTCGTATGGTGTGTGATCCAAAAGTTCCCGAGTAAGTTTTTCTCTGTCTCCTTCGTACCGTCCCTTTTACTTTTCAGTTGAAAATCCTTCGGACCCATCTCCTTATTAGTTCTTTTTCGAGCTTCTTAGTTCCGCTCGTTCCTGTTCTGTTAAGGAAAGCATCGCGTAGTCCCAAAACTCTTCGAGTAAGCAAAGCTCCTCTTTAGTTGGTCGAGTCGAGTGGCTTAAGGTCTCTGAACTCCGTCCACCCTCTACCTTATTTTCTGTCGGAAATCCTTTCTAATAAGAGAGGGAACGGGGGCGCCTAGTTTTGAATGCTACTGGGGCTGGGGATGTAGGACCCCAATTGGAGAGGAAAGTAAGGATGCGAACAAAGACAAATTCTTTTCTTCACTTTTTGTCGTGACCAAAGCATTTCGTTTTCTCTGCGAAGAATAGAAAAGCCTAATCAAGGTGTCAAGTAGCCAAGCAGGGGATGAGTGCCGGTTAACTGATTTAGGAGCCAAAGTCAGCAGCCTGTTCTTCTTCTCCTCGTTTTCATTGGGTCACAAAGGTAAGCCATAAAAAAAGGGGCTAAGCGGGTATTCACTCCTCCCTTGCCGCTACTACCAGCTCGAGGCCTATTGTCCACGAAGGCTGATCTCTTAACTGGCTTTGGAAAGGCATACAAAGACGTGAAAGACAAAAGCGATAGAAATTGCATAGGAGATGAAAAGCTAAAAACTCCACTAAAGACTATCTTGGTCCCTTTCGTCCAGCGGTAAGGACACCGGCTTTTCATGTCGAAGACACGGGTTCGATTCCCGTAAGGGATAGGTCACTATGGACGAGTTCGGATTTGCTAAGAGAATCCCCTGTACTAGTCCCCCAATATTCATATTGCTGCTTTTTACGTTTACAAAGACGAGGCAAGAGATGAGAGGATGAAGATAGCTGCTTTCATAGACGCAGGGGAAAAGGTGCTTCCTCCATATAGGACCGGGAATTCCGAAACGAAAGAGAAAGTGGCACATCTATCTTAGCCAACCAAGGAAGACATCTCGCATATCGCACATGAAAGGGAAGCGCATCTCGTCGGCAACTCTCAAAGGTAACTCTGGCTCTAGAAGCCAACCCATTTGAATGCTTTGCTTGTGGATTGGAAATGCGGTAAGGTCCAGCCCCTGACTCTTAGATAGATATCCGCATAGCTTCGTAATGAAACTTCTCGCAATCAGAATCTGACTTGGAACTATGATTTCTAAAAGAAAGAACTCTAAGAATGCGAGTTATTACTTACTGTTCATATGAATATACCACACCAATTCGTTATGATGAGATTCCATTGATACAGAGCCAATAGACTTAGGGAAGCCCAAGGTTCTGAAAGAAAGACGACCCGTGTGACAAGCAAGCAACCTTACTAATAAAGGGGCGCTTTATTTGGTTATGCCTTTTGAACTCACCAATGCCCCCGCCACGTTCTGCACCCTACACAATGAGCTATTCCACCCGTACTTAGACGCCTGGTGGTATTGATCGTGGGCTATAGCTATCCGTTAAACTACCACGTTAGCCACCTCCCTCCCTTACTGACTAAGGTGCTGTCAACCAAAGGCGCAAGAAGTTATCACATGAATAGACGTTTGAATATTCGCTCAGTACTTGAACCTTCGATCACTCGGATTCGTCGTTCACCTTCTCAAACCGACGAAGCCTACTCGAACTTCGTATTCCCTGCCACCATACCTGAATGAAGGAAACTAATAGCTAGAAAAACAGGCTATTCCATCTAAGGCATAACATGAACCGAGGAATCCAATCAAATAGGAATGAATAGGCATGTGGGAACAGCATTGCTTGCATTGATTCAATTGATTTGAAGCGGCGGTTATACAGACATAGTTTTCACTAGGGGTTTTTACCGAGTTGGTCACAAGTCCGTCAGAAGCAACCTCAGCAGAAAGACACTCTTCCAGAGTCTCGTCCATCGTCTGCTTAGGCGACTATTTAATAGCCTTTAGATCTTCCTGTGAGTTAGGCCGAATACTCTAATCTAATAGGCTAGGCTCCTTCCTCTGTTAATATACACTAAACCGAAAGTCTTGGTTTCAATGACTCCCCAAGCCATGACCTATTTGATCCTTCAGAACCAGCTTCAGCATTGAGTAAAGAAAAGAAGAATTAACTATTGGATCCTTCAGCCGTGTGGACATCAAAATCTTCACTTTCATGAGCAGGAGCTGGAGGATACAACGCGCAAAACCTTACCAGCCCTTGAAAAGAAAAAGAATCGGTGTCGTGGTGGTGCTACGAGATGGCGATTTATCGTATAGAAGAAGAAAAGAGATAGGAAAACAAACTTGGAACTAAAAGTACAGACGATAGGGATAGAGAAGGATAGACTTGTCCCAGTTCCTACCCTAAAAATAGTATAGAAGAGAAGCCTATATCTGCCGACCCTACTTCACTTCCTTATAGTGCCTTGCCTACTTTTGAATAATGCTTCATTCCACAAATAAAAAAGCTTTTTAGAACATTTGTATTGACCTCTCGTAATGGGGACGACCTATGAGATGGTTTGAACCGGTTCTCACTTGTGATGTTAAGCCTTCAAAAATTCAAATATAGAAAGTGTGCCGTGCGTGATTCATAAGATTCTCCCTTAATTATGTGCGAGGAATTTCCCTCTTGAGTAATGGGAAGCGGGCTAGTCCCCGAAAATGCTCGTTCCTTTGTCGTTGGGGTTTCTAGTGAGGGAAAGGGGCAACTCGACTATAAAGGAGAGGGGCGCCGACGGGGACAAATCCCTTTATCGGTGGTAAAGGAGGTATGCTCCTAATCATCGATATGCATCTTGGGTTGATTATACCCAGAGTAAGCACCCATGAAGCTAAGTAGCTTGGGGCCAGCAGTAGAGTCCCTGATCGATATGAGGTAGTGGGTAACTATCTTTACTTTAGGGCATGCCTTGTTAAGATCAGTGTAATCGACATACGCCATTTGCCGTTAGCCTTCTTTACCATGACAACGTTAGATAGCCAAATAGGATAGTCAACTTATCGTATAAAATCAATATCCATCAGTCGACCTCTGCCTGCATTGCTTTTACTTCTCGTTATCATATGCTCGTCGTTTCTGACGTACAGGACTGTGTGTCGGTGAAATACTTAGCTTATGTTCAGCTCAGGGGACCGGCATGTCGGCATAGGACCAAGCGAAAACCTCTTGCTTCTTTTTCATAAATTGGATTAATGCTTCACGCATAACGGGATCCAACTTGGAACCAATCTTGACCTTACGTTCTGGATGTAGAGATACAGACCTATTCCACCTCCTCAGCTGAATCAGGTCTTGGTGAACCGTTTTCTTTACCGAGAGCCTCACGCTTCTTGTATCGTTTGCTGTTGGTGTCGGGCTCCTCACTATATAGTCACGGGGATCATCTGGTTTGTCAGATGGAGATGGTATATCCTTTCGCTCTTCCCCTTACTGAATGCCATATTCAAGGAGTTAGACTGTCGTGCTGCCTCCCGCTTCGCTCTTCTCCCTAATGGTCGAGTTGCTTCGCCTTTGGCGCCTCTGCTGCTGCAGGGATGCGCTTTGACCGTGGGTGTTTGTACCTCATACATGAGGAAGCGGTTAAAAGGGTATTCATTTCCGTCCGCTCATCCCGAAACCCCGAAACAATGGTTTTTTCCGATTCGGCATTCCAATCTATACCATGCAACTTGGTGAAGCTTCCTGCAACTATCTCAATTGGATTCTCTTAATAATAAGTTTCTTTGCCCAACAAGGGATCATTCAATCACTTTCAGAACAAACTAAGTGATTAATTCTATTCATTGCGAGACTAACAAAGAACAATTGCCTAGCCAAAAGGGCTCGTTCTATCCGATCCGAAACGAAGCCGACGAGATCGGAGTCCCACTATGATCTAAAGTCTTGAACCGTTCCTTCTTTCAGAACCTTCCTTTACAAAAACTCTCATGTCAATACCACTACCGCCCTCTGAACCTTCTCTTCTAACGGAAATTGGCCGTTGATACGGCGGGGCACGGTAGGTGATTGGTAAGCGTTCTGACTAGCCTTTCGAGTTCTAGACCCTGAGAATGGCAGAACGGGCCCGGTCTTCAAAGAGTGATTGATAGAACTGCTATTAATGGATCTTTCGGTTGGTTCGGTACTCAACAGCAGTGACCCTCCGAGCCTCCTCAACAGCAGCGACCTTGGCAGCCTTCTCAGCAGCCGGGTTTCGCTTTCGCTCGTGGATTCGTGCCACTACAAAGAGGGAGCCCTATAGCATGAGTTGAGCAAATAGAGAAAGGTTTCATGTGGAAGATCCAGCCAGGGATGTCGTGGGTAAGGTTGCGCAGCAAAGTAAGGTTGCGAAGTCAAGGTGCCGACGAAGGAGGCGGTGAACACTCGATTCTTTCACTTATCCACTATTGTGAGGAAGAGAAGGGGCCGCAGGCGTGGGTGAAAGCATGCTTTTAACCAAAACACGAGAAATCGATCCGGGTACTTGTTCCAGACCCATGATAAACAAGCGCAAACCCAGTCCATTCCGTTCTTTCCTGGATTCGCTCACAGGCCGATCTGCTTCTGCTATAGGATAGCCGCAACGAGTCTAGAGGTACCAAAGCCTGTAGGAGGCACCGAAGTCACGATCAGTGTAAGGTTGAAATATGGAGGGTCTTTCCAGACACGTTGGTTCAAATCCTGATCTATCAATAGGCGCCAGGAGAGGCTAGGCGAGACTTAAAGGCTGTAGCGAACGGAAAGAAAAGCAAAAACCCGAAGGTTAGCCTTACATGAACTAGGGAAACATAGAACTCAACTTCACACTGGTTAGCAAAACCCTAGAGCTTCGGTAGAACCTTCTACTTTACCAAGTAAAAAGTTTAAGCTGGGACACCACGTCGATTAACTTTGCGTTCCGCCATCACATATTCCACTTCCTTCGACAAAGAAGTCGTCATCCTTTCCGGTGGGAACGCCTCTTGTAGGGTCTTCCATGTCTGGATGGTATGGCTTTAGCCACCCCACATTAAAGATAGGGTGGATCTTTAACTTGTGAAGAAGCCTTACTTTTGGCCTCTTCCTTAAGCAGCCCTTTTTTTCGGAGAAGTCATCGAGATCCAATCAACTCAAACCCCCCTTCTCCTGTTGATCTTGCTAAAACTAGTAGGCTGACCAAAGAGAGACAGGAATGTTGTGGAACTTCACCCGGAGTGGTCTCTTATGGTTCGAGCCCTTAGTGAGAAGAAGATGGTTATAGGCTAATTGAACGAGAGTGGTCGTTTTATCCATGATGACCGGGTGGCTCTCTTTGCCCTTTCGATCTCCTAAACTAAAGGAGGATCCAGCTGTGGATGATGTCCCAGCTGGAGAGTTTTTCATATTAATGCCTGCCCTATTGGAGATTCCAACTTAAAAAATTATACATTTATGCATTTTTTTTTAATTCGACAGGTACGTGACCTTAGGAATTAGATTCGGGAGTTGCTTTAGCAATTTAAGCTGGCTCCAGGTGTCAGTAATAGAAAAAGATTGGGAAAGACCATGGAGGTTGAAAAACCAGTGCTTTTGGGGAAGCCTCTCATCGAGAAGAAAAAAGAAAAGAGGACAATAGCTGACTAAACCTCTGGGCTCTTTTTCTGTAAAGATCATTCTCTTAAAGGGAAATTTCTGCACTCATTTCAAATCATAGAGGTCGGGCTTCAGTCGAACAACCTTCTCCCTCCCTTCCACCGATGAAACTACTCTTGCAAATTAAAGGTTCACGTCTTCGTAATTAAGACAAGCATTAGAATGAAAAGGTGGGCTTACAGGTGGATATAACTTGTTTGTTAATAGAGAAGACCTGAATGAGATTCGGTCGGGGTGGGCTAAGCTAATCAGCAGTCAGAATGCTTATGGGTAGGGGCAATGGGCAGATAGCAGATCTTGATTAAAAAAAAAATCTTCCTTAGTGGCTTAGGCTTAGTAGACCTACCGTTGTTGAGGAGCTAAAGACCTTTAATGCCATTGCCATATATTGGAGTTTCCCTGATGTTCTACCAGCTATAAGCCGAAGAGGGTCTCAGTCAGCTAATCGGAAGGCTTATCCGCACATGATAGCGGCATTCTTACCTAACAGGGCGTTCCCTGCGGGGCCTTACACACTTGCAGTCAAACCGTGTCCTAGGAATTTTAAATATATTCGCATAAAGGCAGAAAGAATAGAATGCCATGTTTAGATAGATAGTTAAGCGTTTAGGGGAGTCTTACCCAGTTGAAACTTCAATGCCTGCAGTCAGGCAGCCTGGATGAACCGCCGTTGATGTAAGTAGCCCTTAAAGGAATAAAGAAGAAAGAGCTGCTAAGCGCGCTATAAGAGGGAGACGGTTGACGATCTTTCCTATACCTCTTGGCCTTTTTCGAGTTCTCTTTCGCTCCTTCACCAATAATTCTATTATATGAGAAAGTTGACCGCTAAAGAGCTTCTTTCGCTTTTCCTGTAACTTAATCTGGTTTATAAAAGTTCTTTGGCGTAGTCTTTTCTTTTTCCTCAACCAGGACTGGCAGCTTACACAACTCTTTCAAAGCTAGGTGTAGGTAGCAAAGCTTGGAGTGGACTGAACCTTTGTTCGTTCGAGTTGCTTCACTCCTTTCTTTCATTCCTCTCCCTTAGGTCGAGCTTCCTAACCCTCTCGTTAACACTCGAGCGCTTTCACCCTGTAAGCATGTGAATCAATTGATATAGTAGCAAGTAATAAGAGAAAGGTTCTATCTCTTTCAGCATCTTCTTCAACTACGTGCAATAGGGATTGATAGACACTAACAAGATGATAAACAGACTTGCGCACTTGAAAGCCCGTTCACCCTGTAAGCTATTCACTATCTTATAGCATGTTCTTCAATAATCTATGCCATTACTGATAGAAAGAGGCGTTAACTAACCAACTATCTATGAGCGTCACTGAACAGCCGGGGTAACCAACTATGATTGATAGACGCTTCTAAAAGAAATAACAAGATTGACCAAGGACGTAGTACCCCTAATCAATTAGTTACTAGTAGCCCCCCTATAGCCTAATGTAAAATATAGCATTTAACCCACTTGTTGTACTCCAGAGGTACAGGATAACTCGACTGAAAGGAGAGGCATTAAAGTGGCTTTATTTGCCGCGTAAGTCGACTATCCAATCGACTGCATCTCCTTCGTCCTTTGATTGAGCCCTTTCTTCCCCCTCCTTCGGACCTTCTCAAGGCAATCCTAGGCAGTTCTTTGGCATTCCTATTAGGAAGATATGCAAACGGCTAGGCTGGCAACCGCTACTGGACTGGACTCAGAACCTTCCCTTACAGCGAAAAGACCTAAAACAGAACCTTCCTGCGTTTTAACCTCTGACCCTCGTAGTATAGTCGAAAACCTTGCCACTACGTCTGGAGAAGCGGCGGACCGGGAACCAAGGGCAATCGAAGATGGGCTTATAAGGGCCGGCCTTCTTTTTCATTCTGTGACTAGGCAGCTATAACTCCTTCCAGGGATGCGGGGCTACCAGCTGTTTCGCTTTCAAAGCTTCTTCCTTTACGCTCAATGGCTTAATAAAGAGATGAAATAGCGGGATATGACTATAGGGTCAATTTACCTTATGGATTTCATTCGGGGTGACCCACCGCTACTGCTGTCGGGGATGTGGCCTCATACTCCTCTGCGCTATGCTCCTATCCTTTTAGGCAAGCTACTTCGTTCCTCCTGGCACTACTATAGTATGAAGCTTAAGCAGCCATTCTCTTCGAAAGAAAAGCAACAACTGGAGTGGGCAATGCAGGAATCGGTGAAATCGATTGAGAAAGGGAGGGCTCGGGAGCGGGGCACCCTGTTCTTGAAGCGGAAGCGGCGGTTTCAAATGAAGCAGATGACGCTGAAAGAGAGGGAATGGTCGAGAGGATGGAAGAGCTCGACTATGGGGAGAGGATGTCATTGGTTGTAGTTCGTTGTTCATAGAACAGGATGCAGAAATAATGCCTTTTAAGGCTCCTTAAATCCGATCAATAGGGAAGGACTTACGAGGCAATCGAAACTACGGTTACAAAGAATCGGAAACTCCTTACTAAGTTTTATTACGATTATTCATTAAATGGTAAGGTGCCCCTCAATAACTGCGGAACGGAGGAGGTCGTGCTTCTATCTTCCACGCAGGGGATGGCCATGTTCAAGGGGTGCCGCTTCCCCGTAATACAATTCAACTCAAAGAAGTGAGTTAATACCTATAGCCTTTGAAGGTGCCAAGGAAATCCCATACAAAGTCTTAAACGCCAGGTGACCGGGGAATTTCGGTTGACTCAACAAATGATCGAAGCGGTCAACTTCGCTAGGCTAGTCGTTTTCCAGCTGGGTGACCTACAGAAAGGAAAGGTCTTTAGGAAGAGCGGAAATCCTAGGATGAAGGCGAGTCCGCATCTGAGGGCGAGCAGTAGCTGATTAGAATGGCTTGGTTGTAGCGTTCAATCGGAGAACTTTCCTAAGCCACTGCCCGGTGAAAAGCAGCTGAATTGCACTTGAAATCGAGTCAGAAGCTGTTGCACACTCGCCTAGTCCCTCTGTTTCGTTTTCGAATCTTCTAACCCTGGGCACTACGTTTCAAAAGTGTACTTTACCGTAAGGAGAGTAAGCCTAAAGCTAGTTGTTCAGCCGTTCAGCTAGCAACGCTTTGAGAAAGCACGCGCAAGAAGACTGCCTGTGACTCCCACTGGCACATATTGACAGATCGGTTACACCTCTACTATTGAAAAAATGACTGATCAAGCAGACCCCGCTTCGCTGCTCTTGTCTCTGTCACCAGCTTTTCAGATCTCTATTGCCATGAAGGAACATCTCTACAGCACGAGAGCGGCATATCGCGGGTCAAAAACCTTTGGTCCCTGTCCGTTGACGGAAAAGAGAAACGAAGATTGGGCTTGTGAAAGGATTGCTGTCAAGCTCGACTCTTAAGCATCAAGATCACATGTTGGATCACTGCCAACGGATCATCATATAGCATGATTCAAACTCCTACCGCTTCGCTAGTGAACTATCCACTTCTGCTGTAAAAACGAATATCCATGCTGATCTTGACCTGACACGAGCTATTGAAGCTCTCTTCCTAGCCCAACATCGCTTCCTGGACGAATCGGAGAGCTTCTACAGGAGTTTTTTGACATCACGCCGAAGGAGTTGCCGAACGGATTACCTCCTATTAGGAACATCCAACACCAAATTTACCTAATCCCCGGTTCCACGCTACCTAACCGGGCAGCATATAGGATGAGCCCAGCGGAGCATGAAGAGCTGAGGCGACACGTGATGGAGTTGGTTCGAAAGGAGCGTAGCCACTCGACCAGAGGGAGAGGAGCGAAAGAGCGAGAGCATGAGCCCTTGTGCTGTACCTGCATTACTAACACCTAAGAAGGATGGCACCTGGAGGATGTGCATTGATAGTCGAGCCATCAACAAAATCACAATTATCTCAATTGTAGGAAGCTGCTATTGGCTTCCAAGAGTAGATAGGGAGTTCTCGAAGAGAAAGCAGAGCCGAGAGAAGAAAGTGAAATGGAATCTTCGTTTTTCCAGCGGCGAGACGATATAATCCAAAGATGAGGTAAGGTCGCTAACCTTCTTTCGTCCAGGTCGTAATTGAATGTTTTTTCGTATAGAAAACTATTTCTTTTTACCTCATTCACTACGAGGAATTTGACCCCATCATCCTCAATCTTGTTCCTCCAAAGCTTTATCCTATCAAAGAGGCTGTGCCGACAAAAGAATCCGATCATTGAACTCTTCCTGTATAGGCCCTGTATAAGCTTTCATTTTAGACTTTCGGGGGCTGGTCTCTCTTCCCGAATGCAAAATAAGGTCATTTAATCCACTTTAAGCACGGGATTCATCCGCGAGGGTCTGTTACAACGGTTTGAAAGCCCTGAAGAGGGAATTCCAATAGACTTGTATTTCATTGAACAAAGGGTGACTTACAACTAGCTGAGCTTACATTTCCATGAGGCCTATTCGAATCAGGACTTTCCTAGTGAAAAGGCGGTTTTGTTGTTTTGCCTATAGGGTACGGAGGAATCGATCGAAAATGAGGACTGGTTTATTAGCGGGTTGACAACTTTCCTCGGTAGGGGAAACAAACTTGATACGAAAATGAGAACCACTTGTAGAGTGAAAAGACACCCGACGCCGAAAAGGACGGGAAAACAGAATTCGTGTCAAAACAAGAAGGAGTGAAAAGACCATTTCAATCAAAAAAGCCGGGAAAACAGACAGTCACAATTGGCGGAGTAATCAACTCTATTGAAATCCCGTTCATGTGCCACACCCGTGTCCCACTCACTATCTTTCAGTGAGGTCATTCATTGACATAGCGTACTATTAGAGCCTATTAACAGCTTATACTGCATTGGTTGTACCGCCAACTATCTTATTCATTTATTCTTTATATAGCGTACTTAGTGACTATCCACATAGAAAGAATGACTGGGCGTAAGACACTCGACTCAGATGAAGACATGTCAATCTTGTTGTTACTTTGATTTCCCAGTACAATTTCTCCTCGACTGGTTGTACCGTTAACAAGACTTGAAAGGATAGTCATTAATAGTCATGAAAGGTTCTGAAAGAAAGATGGAAGAAGCTGAAAGATGTTGAATGCTTTCTATCATCAATCCCTATGTGATAGTTGGTTATGGATTACACGGAACAACCAAGTCTGTTTAGAATGAGGTTATACCGGTATAACAGTGTCTTCGTCAATGACTATGAATGTAAAGAATAAGTGGGGTAACGATAGCCTTGGCTAGCAGTCAAGTGGATTTCACGGCACAACCAAGAGTAGAGAATTACTGTCCCACGGTACAACCAGGAGTCATTGTTAACTTCGTTTGTAAGACCAATGAAGATTACCGTTGTAACATGCACTCGAGGATGATTGTACCTCAGGTAAAGAGGAATTGGAGAAGGTTTTCATTTCTTCCTTTCAATGGTTCCTCCTTGTCTCTAGTACTGTAATATGAGGGATAGCTCTAATAGGAATAATTCTAAGTCTAAGTCCTATTACATCTATAAGATAGATAGAGAGGGAAAGTCCTTCTTAATTTAGTCAAAAACGAAACTTTCACAGGTCCGATAGGAGCTCATCGAACTGAACTTGTAGAGTGAGACCTGTGCTCGATATGGTTCATTTCAGCGCTTTTTATTTAGGTATGCTTCACTACATCCCTGTACTCACCTTGGTACGGTTCTTCGCTCGGCGCTTAGCTCATTTTTTGACCCCTTACATCAAACCTGAGGGCATTACTCAGAGAAAGAAAAAACCAAACTAAACAAACAAGCCAAGCTCGGCTGGCTCATCAATGGTTCGCAGGAGGAGTAGAGTGATTAGCGGGAATTGGAGATTGCTCGTTCGCTAAAGTCCTGTCTGCCTGCCCGTTGATTCAGTACGTTCCTATCCCCTGGGGAAGTTTTATAAATCTTTCTCACCTCTAATGGTTGGTATTGAGCAGCCAGGTGGGGGTTAGAATGGGATCTATCTCATTCCATCGTGTATGACATGCACGTTGACCCCCTTTCCGGGTCCACGAATGGAAATATGTTATGCTTTTTCCATGACGACTGACTCCCCTCTAAAGAATAAAAGAAGGATCAAAGCATCCCGAAT